GGGTTTATACCAATGAGCAAAAAAAGTACAACTTGAACAATGAATTAATAAGTCGAACAAAAGCTCTAGAAAAAGAAAAGGGGTTTCTTGCTCTAGATATGCTAGAAAAAAGGACCAGATTATGCAATGATGAAAATGAACAAAAATACTTGCCCAAAACGTATGACCCCTTTTTGGGGGGACCATATCGTGGAACAATAAAAAAATTCTATTCACATATGATCATGAATGATTTAATCACTTCTACAGATACGGAGGATTCCATAGAAATCAATTGGATAAATAAGATTTATGGGCTACTTCCTAATAATTCTAATTATTCCAGAAAATTTGAACATCAAAAGAATCCGCCTGATAGGGAATCATTACTGAATTATATTGGTAATTCCTTAACCTCAATCAAAGAATTTCCTTTTGAGCCTGCACCCATTTTGCGTTTTAAAAAATATTCTTTATTGAGAGAGCAAACAAGAATTGATTTAGAAAGTCAAACAAAAGCTTTAAAATGGGTATTCGATGTAATTACAACTGATCCAAACGATCAAACAATAATTAGAAATAAATCTATTGGAATAGAAGAAATCCGTAAAAGGGTTCCTCGATGGTCATACAAATTAACTGATGATTTGGAAGAACAGGAGGAAGAAAATGAGGAAGAATCTAAGGAAGATCATGAAATTCGTTCAAGAAAAGCCAAACGCGTAGTAATTTATACTGATAACGATCAGAATACCAACCCTATTACAACTACAAATAATACTAATAATAGTGATCAAGCGGAAGAGGTGGCTTTGATACGTTACTCGCAACAATCGGATTTTCGTCGGGATATAATCAAAGGATCCATGCGTGCTCAAAGACGTAAAACGGTTATTTGGGAAATGTTTCAAGCAAATGTGCATTCCCCGCTTTTTTTGGATCGAATAGACAAAACATTTTTTTTTTCTTCTTTTTATATCTCTGAAATGATGAATCTCATTTTTGGGAATTCGGTGGGGAGAGAACCAGAATTGAAAATTTCACATTTTTATTTTGAGGAGGAAGAGACAAGGGAAAAAGAGAAAAAAAACGAAGAAAAAAAAGAGAAAAATGAACGTATAGTAATATCAGAAACTTGGGATAGCATTATATTTGCTCAAGCAATAAGAGGTTTGATGTTAGTAACCCAATCTTTTCTTAGAAAATACATTGTATTGCCTTCATTTATAATTGCTAAAAATATTGGCCGTATGTTATTATTCCAATTCCCCGAATGGTATGAGGATTTGAAGGAGTGGAATAGAGAAATGCACGTTAAATGCACTTATAATGGTGTTCAATTATCAGAAACAGAATTTCCCAAAGATTGGTTAACGGACGGTATTCAGATAAAGATTCTATTTCCTTTCTGTTTGAAACCTTGGCGAAGATCTAAAATACGATCTCATCCTAGGGATCAAATAAAAAAAAAAGGAAAAAAAGACAATTTTTGTTTTTTAACAATTTGGGGAATGGAAGCGGAATTCCCTTTTGGGAATCCCCGAAAACGACCTTCCTTTTTTGAACCCATTTATAAAGAACTCCAAAAAAAAGTTAGAAAAGTGAAAAAGGATTTCTTTCTACTTCTAAAAGTTTCAAAAGAAAAAACAAGATGGATCATTAAAATACTTCTAGTTCTAAAACGAATAATGAAGGAAATTCAAAAAGTAAACCCAATATTATTATTTGAATTGAGCAAGGCGAAAGTATATGAAACGGCTGAAAATGGAAAAGATTCCGAAATAAATAAAAAGATTATTCACAAATCAACCATTCAAATCCAATCCATGAATTGGACAAATTATTCACTCATAGAAAAAAAGATGAAAGATCTTTCTGATAGAACATTCACAATCAGGAATCAAATAGAACGAATCACAAAAGACAAGAAAAAAATAATTCTAACTTGTGATGATAAAAGATCGAAATCACAGAAACATATTTGGCAGATATTCCAAAGAATAAATATACGATTAATACGTAAATCACATTATTTTATGAAATCTCTGATTGAAAAAATATATATAGATATCTTGCTATGTATGATTACCATTCACAGGATCTATTTCCAACTTTTCTTTGAATCAACAAAAAAAATAATCAATAAATCCGTTTACAACGATCAAACAAATCAGGAAGGAATTGATGAAAGAGATCAAAATACAATGAACTTTTTTTCCACTATAAAAAAGTCCTTTTCGAATACTAATATTAGTAATAGTACTAAAATGTATTATGACTTATCCTCCTTGTCCCAAGCATATGTATTTTACAAATTATCACAAACCCAATTACTTAACAAGTATCAATTGAAATCTCTACTTCAATATCAGGGGACTTATCCTTTTATTAAGGATAAAATCAAGGATTATTGTATGACACGAGGAATATTTGATTACAATTCAAGACATAAGAAAATTCATAAGTCTGGAATGATTGAATGGAAAAACTGGTTAAAGGGGCATTATCAATACAATTTATCTCAAACCAAATGGTCGCGGTTAGTACCGCAAAAGTGGCGAAATAGAATCAATCAACGTTATAGGATTCAAAATAAGGACTCAATTAAAGCGGATTCATATAAAAAAGAAAAAGACCAATTAATTCATTATGTGAAACAAAATTACTATGCAGCGGATTCATTGACAAATCAAAAAGAAAAATGGAAAAAACACTACAGATATGATCTTTTATCACATAAATATATGAACTATGGGGATAAGGAGGATTTTTATATTTATGGGTCAAGATTACAAGTAAACGGGGTTCACAAAATTCCATATAATTTCAATAAACCGAAATCCGAATCATTTTATGTATTGGTAAGTACAGCTATTAGTGATTATCTAGAAGAAGGATATATTATTGATACGCATAAAAATCTAGATAGAAAATATTTTGATTGTCGAATTCTCCACTTTTGTCTTAGAAAAAATATCGATATTGAGACCTGGACCAATACACATATCGGTACCAAAATTGATAAAAATACTAAGACTGAAAAAAAAATCAACAACAAATTGAAAAAAAAAGATATTTTTTCTCTTACGATTCATCAAGAAATCAACCCATCCAATCAAAAAAGTATTTTTTTTAATTGGATGGGAATGAATCAAGAAAGAGTTTATCATACCATATCAAATCTAGAATCTTGGTTCTTCCCAGAATTTGTCTTACTTTTTGATGCATATAAGATTAAACCATGGATTATACCAATCAAATTACTTCTTTTTGACTTTTATTTTTATAAAAATAAAAGTCAAAATAAAAACATCAATATAAATAGAAAAAATAATCTTCAGATGATATCTCATCAAAAAAAATATCTTAAATTAGAAAATTCCAACCAACAAAAAAATGAGCAACAGGACCAAGTAAATCTTGTATCAGATCTACGAAAAGAAAACAAAAAAAAAGATATTGAAGAGAATTATGCGAGATCAGACATTACCATTAAAAAAGGTAAGAAGAAAAAACAATCCAAGAAAAACAAGGAAGCAGAACTAGATTTCTTCCTGAAAAAATATTTCCTTTTTCAATTAAGATGGGATGACTCCTTGAACCAAAGAATGATCAATAATATCAAGGTATATTGTCTCTTACTTAGACTGATAAATCCAAAAGAAATTGCTATATCCTCGATTCAAAGAGGAGAGATACATCTGGATGTAATGCTAATTCAGAAAGATCTAGCTCTTACAGAATTGATAAAAAAAGGAATATTAATTATCGAACCAATTCGTCTATCTATAAAAAGGGATGGAAAATTGATTATATATCAAACTATAAGTATTTCATTGGTCGAGAACAATAAACACCAAACTAATAGAAAATACATAAAAAAAAGATATATTGATAAGAGGAATTTGGATAAACCCATTGTACGATATGGGAATATGCTTGTGAATGGGGACACAAATTATTATGATTTCCTTGTTCCTGAAAATATTCTATCTCCTAGACGTCGCAGAGAATTGAGAATGTTAATTTGTTTCAATTCCCATAATTGGAATGTTACGGATAGAAATAGAAATCCATTATTTTGCAATGAAAACAACATAAGAAACTCTGGAAAATTTTTGGATGAGGACAAGCATCTTAATACAGATACAAATAAATTCATTAAATGCAAATTTGTTCTTTGGCCCAATTACCGATTAGAAGATTTAGCTTGTATGAATCGCTATTGGTTTGATACCAATAATGGCAGTCGTTTCAGTATGTCAAGGATACATATGTATCCACGATTTAGAATTATTTAATTTAATAGTATATTTCCTATATCATATATATCTATATTCCGTGACATTTTCGATATATGAAAGCCGAAAGATGTATGCATATGCTATGTTATATTTTGGTAAATGATACAGATTGAATGGTGTATCCATTCAATTGGATATAGGAATAAATAAATTAGGGGAATCCTTTTAGATAGAAATAAATTCTTTTCTTTCGTTAATGCGGAAACATACTATCCCTTTCTATCCAAATCAAATTGCAAATTTGATTTGGATAAAATAAAGAAGTAGTATATGAATAAATCCAAATTTTTGTGTGTACTAGATGTGTGTACTAGATTAAAATAACTGGCATAATTCTTTTTTTTATTTTTCCTGATCGGAAAAATCCATGAAAAAGAAAGAAAAAGGATAGAAAAATTTTTTATGGTCAAAAATTCATTCATTTCCATTATTCCACAAGAAGAAAAAGAAGAAAACAAAGGTTCTGTTGAATTTCAAGTATTCAGTTTCACCAATAAGATACGGAGACTTACTTCACATTTGGAATTGCACAAAAAAGATTTTTTATCGCAAAGGGGTCTACGAAAAATTCTAGGAAAACGTCAACGGTTGCTGGCTTATTTGTCAAAGAAAAATAGAGTACGTTATAAGAAATTAATTGGTCAGTTGGATATTCGAGAGCCAAAAACTCGTTAATTTAATCGTTTGAATTTTTTTTAGTAGTATTCAATTTTTCATTTTGATGAGTCTCGTTTTGAGGAATTCATGGAATAATGAATTAAGGAAGAAAAGATATGACAGTACCGGTTACAAGAAAAGATCTCATGATAGTCAATATGGGGCCTCACCACCCATCAATGCATGGTGTTCTCCGACTAATCGTTACTCTCGATGGTGAAGATGTTATTGACTGTGAGCCCATATTGGGCTATTTACACAGAGGAATGGAAAAGATAGCGGAAAATCGAACAATTATACAATATCTACCTTATGTAACACGATGGGATTATTTAGCTACTATGTTCACAGAGGCAATAACCGTAAATGCGCCAGAACAATTGGAAAATGTTCAAGTACCTCAAAGAGCTAGCTATATCAGAGTAATTATGCTGGAATTGAGCCGTATAGCTTCTCATTTGTTATGGCTTGGACCTTTTATGGCGGATATCGGTGCACAGACTCCCTTTTTCTATATTTTCAGAGAAAGGGAATTGATATATGATCTATTCGAAGCCGCCACAGGTATGCGAATGATGCATAATTATTTCCGTATTGGAGGAGTAGCTGCTGATCTACCTTATGGATGGATAGATAAATGTTTGGATTTCTGCGATTATTCTTTAACAGGAGTTGTTGAATATCAAAAACTTATTACGTGGAATCCCATTTTTTTGGAACGAGTTGAAGGAGTGGGCATTATTGGTGGAGAAGAAGCTGTAAATTGGGGTTTATCAGGACCGATGTTACGAGCTTCTGGAATCCAATGGGATCTTCGTAAAGTTGATCATTATGAGTGTTACAATGAATTCGATTGGGAAGTCCAATGGCAAAAAGAAGGAGATTCATTAGCTCGTTATTTAGTACGAATCGGTGAAATGAAGGAATCCATAAAAATTATTCAACAGGCTCTAGAAGGAATTCCTGGAGGACCTTATGAAAATTTAGAAGTACGACGCTTTGATAGAGCAAAGAATTCCGAATGGAATGATTTTGAATATAGATTTATTAGTAAAAAACCTTCACCCAATTTTGAATTGTCGAAACAAGAACTTTATGTGAGAGTGGAAGCCCCAAAAGGAGAATTGGGAATTTATTTGATAGGAGATAATAGTGTTTTCCCCTGGAGATGGAAAATTCGTCCACCCGGTTTTATCAATTTGCAAATTCTTCCTCAGCTAGTTAAAAGAATGAAATTGGCTGATATCATGACGATATTGGGTAGTATAGATATCATTATGGGAGAAGTTGATCGTTGAAATGATAATTGATACGACAGAAGTACAAACTATCAATTCTTTTTCTACATCGGAATTTTTAAAAGAAGTGTATGGACTAATATGGATTGTACCCATTTTGACCCTTATATTGGGAATAACAATGGGGGTACTAGTAATTGTGTGGTTAGAAAGAGAAATATCTGCAGCGATACAACAACGTATTGGGCCCGAATATGCTGGCCCGTTGGGAATTCTTCAAGCTATAGCGGATGGGACTAAACTACTTTTTAAAGAGGACCTCCTCCCATCTCGAGGAGATATTCGTTTGTTTAGTGTGGGACCGTCTATAGCGGTTATATCAATTCTACTAAGTTATTTAGTAATTCCTTTTGGGTATCGTCTTGTTTTAGCTGATCTCAGTATAGGTGTTTTTTTATGGATCGCCATTTCTAGTATTGCTCCTATTGGGCTTCTTATGTCAGGATATGGATCGAATAATAAATATTCCTTTTTAGGTGGTCTACGAGCTGCTGCTCAATCTATTAGTTATGAAATACCATTAACTCTATGTGTGTTATCAATATCTCTACGTGTGATTCGTTGGAATATGAACTTTGAACCTCTCTTCTAGAAATAAAAGAAAAAAGAAAGAGGTTCAATGTATTGAATAGATGTTTTCATTTTTTTTATTCAGCATTCGGGTTGATGAGTTAAACCAGATAGTTATATGAGTGAAACTAAACAGCTTCAAAATTTGTAGTAAGAAGAAACAATCTCATTCCCTATGTACAAGAATAAAGTTGAAGTAAAAATAAGCAGTGTAAACTGCTTACCCCAAGATTAAGATTTTTTGATTAGTCATCATATCTTGAAGCGGGCGCAAACAAAAGATCAACTGTATGGAGTTTCTACTACTGTCTCGTATGTATTACTATACCGGGGATCAATCAAAAGTCAGTGGACGGTTAGGAACACCAAGGTACACAAAGGATTAGTAATGGAGATAATGTAAGGTATCAAAAAAGAGGTATTTCTTCATAAAACGAATCATAATAAGGACTTGAAATTGGTAGAAATGATCAAGTAGTACTTCCCTACGATTCCGATCTAGAGTATGCTCCTATTCACTGGTTAAAGAAATGACTATCAAGAACGAATTAATCCTTTATTTTATTTTTTAGTATCCTCCTCTGAGACAGAAGAACAGGAAAAAAGAAATGGAATGCAGTAATTGAATGAATAATAAAAAAGGGGGATCCTTATTTATTCTTTTCTCTATCCATATTCATACATATCGAATTCTTATCACGATTCATGAACTAATGACTAATTCTTTTTATTTTTTATTGATTGGTATAAGGAGTATTTTATTGAAATATTAAGTTATTACCGAACAAAGAGAAATTTTTATTGTAAAGGATGAGATCAATTCGGAAGCACTTTTTTTCTTATTCTAGCAGACAGAATTCCATTGGTCTAATTTGGGACTTTCCGACGTATCTTTATTCTATCTATCCAAAGATAGCGATAATACCGAACCCGTCCTTACATTTTTTTTGTGGCCATCGAGGAGCCGTATGAAGCTGAGGTCTCACGTACGGTTTTGAAATAGCGATGGGAACAGTGATGTTATTATCGACTATGATTATCTAACAGTTCAAGTACAGTTGATATAGTTGAAGCACAGTCAAAATATGGTTTTTGGGGGTGGAATCTGTGGCGTCAGCCTATAGGATTTATTGTTTTTCTAATTTCTTCTCTAGCCGAATGTGAGAGATTGCCCTTTGATTTACCAGAAGCGGAGGAGGAATTAGTAGCAGGTTATCAAACCGAGTATTCGGGTATCAAATATGGTTTATTTTATCTTGCTTCTTACCTAAATTTATTAGTTTCTTCATTATTTGTAACAGTTCTTTACTTAGGTGGGTGGAATTTATCTATTCCGTATATATCCATTTCTGAGCTTTTCGGAATAAATAAAATCGCCGGCATTTTTGGAATGACAATGGGTATCCTTATTACATTAACTAAAGCTTATTTGTTTCTCTTCATTTCTATCACAACAAGATGGACTTTACCTAGAATGAGAATGGACCAGTTATTAAATCTTGGATGGAAATTTCTTTTACCTATTTCTCTAGGTAATCTGTTATTAACAACTTCTTCCCAACTTGTTTCATTATAAATAAGAGAATACGATAACACTATTTTAGATTCATAATCTCTATCAAACAAGAGAAAGAAACGTCAAATTTTTCATGTATATCTACAATATGTTCCCTATGGTAATTGGGTCCATGAATTATGGTCAACAAACAATACGAGCTGCAAGGTACATTGGTCAAAGTTTCATAATTACCTTATCCCACACAAATCGTTTACCTGTAACTATTCAATATCCTTATGAAAAATCGATCACATCAGAGCGTTTCCGGGGTCGAATCCACTTTGAATTTGATAAATGTATTGCTTGTGAAGTATGTGTTCGTGTATGCCCGATAGATCTACCCGTTGTTGATTGGAGATTTGAAAGAGATATTAAAAAGAAACAATTACTTAATTATAGTATAGATTTTGGGGTTTGTATATTTTGTGGTAACTGTGTCGAGTATTGTCCAACAAATTGTTTATCAATGACTGAAGAATATGAACTTTCTACTTATGATCGTCACGAATTGAATTATAATCAAATTGCTTTGGGTCGATTACCAATCTCAATAATTGGAGATTACACAATTCAAACAGTTATGAATTCGACTCAAATAAAAATAGACAAAGATGAACCCTTTGATTCAAGAACAATTACCGATTACTAAGATTTTGTTTTGATATAAAAGATCCAAGCTTTTTATTTTGGGTAGTCAGTAACTACAAATAAAAACTAATGATTGTTGAGAATCACTCTTTGATTTAAACTTAAAATATATTTTTCGTGATGATTTCGAAATAGCAAATTTCAACTACTTTTTTCTTTTTTTTTTTTTTCTTTCGGATAAATATAACTAAAGTAAGGTTGGCCCGATAATTTTATCTATATCTACATTAATCCATATTCAAATTCAATTCAATTATAAATGTATCATATACAATATTATATACAAGAAAACAAAAATAGGGTAATCCCTTTTCCTTTCCTGGACCATTTATAAAGTTAAAGTAAGGTCATGAAATAGTTAAAGTTATTTATTTTGTATTTTATACATAATGGATTTACCTGGACCAATACATGATATTCTTGTTGTATTTCTGGGGTCAATTCTTGTATTAGGGGGTCTGGGGGTAGTATTATTTACCAATCCAATTTATTCTGCCTTTTCATTGGGATTGGTTCTTGTTTGTATATCCTTATTCTATATTTCATCGAACTCCTATTTTGTAGCTGCCGCACAGCTCCTTATTTATGTGGGAGCCATAAATGTCTTGATCATATTTGCTGTAATGTTCATGAATGGTTCAGAATATTCCAATAATTCCTATTTTTGGACCATTGGAGATGGGGTCACTTCGATGGTTTGTACAACTATTCTTTTTTCACTAATTACTACTATCCCAGATACGTCATGGTACGGAATTATTTGGACTGCAAGGTCAAACCAGATTATGGAACAGGACCTAATAAATAACGTTCAACAAATTGGGATTCATTTATCAACAGATTTTTATCTTCCGTTTGAACTCATTTCAATAATTCTTTTAGTTTCCTTGATAGGTGCAATTACTATGGCTCGACAATAAGCAATAAAAATACTTAACTTATAATGATTCCCAATTCTTAGAATTCTAACTAAATTCTAAATAAATAAATAGAAATTTTTAGTTAAATCTATCTACCGTCAATATCTTCTTTTGTTGTGTAATTGTTCTATTCTAATCAATTGAATCGGTTGAATTGTTGTTCATATTGAAATGAATCGAGATTGATAAGGAGTTAGTCAATGATGTTTGAGCATGTCCTTTTTTTGAGTGTTTATTTATTTTCTATCGGTATCTATGGATTGATCACAAGTCGAAACATGGTTAGAGCGCTTATGTGTCTTGAGCTTATACTAAATTCGGTTAATATCAATCTTGTAACATTTTCTGATATATTTGATAGTCGCCAATTAAGAGGAGACATTTTCTCAATCTTTGTTATAGCCATTGCAGCTGCTGAAGCAGCTATTGGACTTGCTATTGTTTCGTCGATCCATCGTAACAGAAAATCAACTCGTATTAATCAATCGAATTTGTTGAATAATTAGTGATAATCATCATAGATAATTTAAATAAAGACACATAAAAATATTTAATAGAATTGAAATACTATTTTTTATTGAATTTGAATGCAATTCAATAAAATGGAATTGCATTTTGATATTTATATTGAAATAATGATGACCGATTTGTTGGCCAATTAATTTGAATTCGCATGTGCAACTCGTATCATCATAATTGTTGAAACGAAAATCAAAGTGTCTTGACCTTTTCTCATAAACAGATTGATTTAAGAAATATATTGATTATTTTTAATAAACCACTGTTTCGTCTGGTGTCTACAATATTACAATATATAATATATGATTCATTTACTACTAATTTGATTTGACCAGATCGAAAATCTTTTATGTTCAAAATTGTAATTTATAGATCCAATGTCACATTCAGTAAAAATTTATGATACATGTATAGGGTGTACTCAATGTGTACGAGCTTGCCCCACAGATGTATTGGAAATGATACCTTGGGACGGATGTAAAGCCAAGCAAATAGCTTCCGCGCCAAGAACCGAGGACTGTGTAGGTTGTAAGAGATGTGAATCTGCCTGCCCAACAGATTTTTTGAGTGTCCGTGTTTATTTAGGACCTGAAACAACTCGCAGCATGGCTCTATCTTATTGATACGTTACAAAAAACTCCACTTGAATCATTTGTGATTCCTCTTTACCGACAAAAGCCCGTGCTCGACAAAATATATTATTTTGAGGGCGGGCTTTTCTGGTCAAAATGTATCTTGTCTTTATCACGAGTTATTTTCCTTGGTTAACAATACTTGTTGTTTTACCGATATTCGCGGGTTCCTCAATTTTCTTTTTCCCTCATAGAGGGAATAAGATGTTTAGGTGGTATACTTTATGTATATGCTTATTAGAACTCCTTCTAACGACTTATGCATTCTGTTATCATTTCCAATTGGATGATCCATTAATGCAATTGAAGGAAGATTCTAAATGGATAGATGTTTTTGATTTCCACTGGAGACTAGGAATCGATGGACTTTCCATAGGACCCATTTTACTGACAGGATTTATCACTACTTTAGCAACTTTAGCAGCTTGGCCAATTACTCGAAATTCGCGGTTGTTCTATTTCCTGATGCTAGCAATGTACAGCGGTCAAATAGGATTATTTTCCTCTCGAGACTTTTTACTTTTTTTCATCATGTGGGAGTTAGAATTAATTCCTGTTTACTTACTTTTATCCATGTGGGGGGGAAAGAAACGTCTCTACTCGGCTACAAAGTTTATTTTGTACACTGCAGGGGGTTCCATTTTTTTCTTAATAGGAGTTCTAGGTATGGGTTTATATGGTTCCAATGAACCAACATTAGATTTTGAAAGATTAATTAATCAATCATATCCTGTGGCATTGGAAATAATATTCTATTTTGGCTTCCTTATTGCTTATGCTGTCAAATTGCCGATTATACCCCTACATACATGGTTACCTGATACCCATGGAGAAGCACATTACAGTACATGTATGCTTTTAGCTGGAATCCTATTAAAAATGGGCGCATATGGATTGATTCGGATCAATATGGAATTACTACCCCACGCCCATTCTATATTTTCTCCTTGGTTGGTGATAATAGGAACAATGCAAATAATCTATGCAGCTTCAACTTCTCTTGGTCAACGTAATTTAAAAAAGAGAATAGCCTATTCCTCTGTATCTCACATGGGTTTCACAATTATAGGAATTGGTTCTATAACCGACATGGGACTCAATGGAGCTATTTTACAAATGCTCTCTCATGGATTTATTGGTGCTGCACTTTTTTTCTTGGCGGGAACGAGTTGTGATAGAACACGTCTTGTTTATCTCGAAGAAATGGGAGGGATATCTATCCCAATGCCAAAAACATTTACCATGTTCAGTAGCTTCTCGATGGCTTCTCTTGCATTGCCAGGAATGAGTGGTTTTGTTGCGGAATTTGTAGTATTTTTTGGACTAATTACTAGTACAAAATATCTTTTAATGCCAAAAATGCTAATTACTTTTGTAATGGCAATTGGAATGATATTAACTCCTATTTATTTATTATCTATGTTACGTCAGATGTTTTATGGATACAAGCTATTTAATATTCCAAACTCTACTTTTTGGGATTCTGGACTACGAGAACTATTTCTTTCAATCTGTATCTTTCTACCCGTAATAAGTATTGGTATTTATCCCGATTTTGTTCTCTCATTATCAGTTGACAAGGTACACGCTATCTTATCCAATTATTATCATAGATAGTGTTTCATTAATGAAACGGAAGGAAAGTCTTAAAATTCTTTGAATTTAATATTTTGAAAATTGTTTGCTGTACTGTATAATGAAAAAAGAAATAAAATGAATAAGAATTGTAATTAGATACATCTCGAGTTTTTGAGAACCGTTTGAATCAAGGAATCATTCAAATTAAAATGGTTCTCAAAAACTCATAAAAACAAACTTTCGTTATATATGGGATGATGTTTTTATCTTATGTATTCTTCATGTAGTTTATTCAATTAGATGTTTATGTGAATGAACCATAACTATGTAGACCTATTCCTAATAGATTGATCCCAAAATAGCATATCCAAATTATAAGAAATCCTATAGAAGCTACAAGTGCCGAATTCGTACCTTTCCAATTTATATTTGTTCTAGTATGTAAATAAATCGCGAATATGGTCCAAGTAATAAATGCCCAAGTTTCCTTGGGGTCCCAATTCCAATAGGATCCCCATGCCTCATTAGCCCATACTGCTCCACAAAGAATACCTATGGTTAAAAAGGTAAACCCTAGACTAATGACACGATAACTCCAATAATCCAAACGCTCAGTTAATTGATATTTGTAATAATTTCGAAATGAAGGAAAAGAAGTGTTTTTAAAAACACTTCTTTTTTCATTCAAATATTCAATCTCACCAAAGAAAAATGACTTAATTAATAAATTATTTCTTTTACAAAAAATTTCGATGTTTTTTCGAAATGTAATGACTAGAAGAGCGACTGATAATAATGATCCGCATAAAAGAGCTGCATAGCTCAATAACATCATACTTACGTGCATCATTAACCACTGAGATTGTAGAGCAGGTACTAATATTGCAGATTGATGCATTTCAGTTGAAAGACCCGACATGGCAAAGCCTTGAGTAAAAATGGTACTTGGTGCAATTATTGTGCTTAAATCATTTTTAAGGTTACGTATCTTGGGAATCATATGAATAATGAAGAAACTACACGAAAGGAAGATTAATGACTCGTATAAATTACTTAATGGAAAATGTCCCGAAGAAATCCAACGAGAAACTAATAATCCTGTTATAGAGAAAAAGGTAGCTATCATCCCTTTTTCTGACGAATCACGTAATCCTACAATTTTGTGGACTAATAAGGTCATCAAATGAATCGTAATCACAATTGAAATGATCGAAAAAGAGATATGAGTTAATATATGTTCTAAAGTCGCAAATATCATAAAAGGGGTCCCATTACAGAATTGGAAATCGCGAATTGAATACATTTTAGGATCTATTGTATCTCTTTTAGAAGATGCCGCCGCTCGGACTCGAACCGAGATGCTTTAGCACTGCTTCCTAAGAGCAGCGTGTCTACCGATTTCACCACGGCGGCTTACTTGAAATAATAATAGTCAATTCATGTTGAATCGTCGAGATTCAAGGATTCAATATAGTTTAGGAAACATTAATTAGAATCAATGAATAAAGACTGGTTTGTGGTTTAAATATTTGAATCTTCAATAAAATACCTACCTAGGTAGTATCGTCGTGGGTTTTTTAACAATCAACTTTCACATACTAGAAACTAAGTTCTCTCCAAACAGTTGGAACTCCATAGTTTTTTCTCGGTTGAGGTATAAAACTAAGAATTGTCTTTTTTTCTCTATTTTTTTGTTTTTCATTTATCCGATTTCATGGATTCAAATGAAATTGAGTTTTTTTTTCAATGAACAAAATAAAATAACTAGGATTTCATATCTATCACAATTTCATCATTAAATACAAATAATTTGTTACTTTTCTAATGATTTCGATACCTTAGTATATTTAAATTAAAGTATTAATATTCTTTATTGCGCATATAATTTATAATTTATGATACCATTTACAAAACCAATTAAGTTTTGGGATAGGCATATAACAAAAGAGTTTCAATCTCTATCACAATTGTACTTTTCTATTGTGAAAAGTACAATTGTGATAGGGAAAAAAATAATACTTAGAACCCAATATACAAAAAACTCTTATTCTATATATCACAGCAGTGAGTTCTAAGTAATATTGAGAAATTCAATACAGAAAAATACATTAGTTAACATTCATCTTACAAAATTTGAGGTTCTTTAGGCTATATCAATTGAGATTATTCTAAGACTTTATTATTTGTTTGTCGCACAAAAAAACTTTTTGAATGCCCGGTGGAAACCGATTTCGCTAAAGAAAAAGTTTTTACTGCAACTAAATATCCTTTTTTCTTCCAAATATTTCTACGAATACGTTTTTTTGACATAGAAGTACGTTTTTTTGGAACTGCCAT